TCTTTTCTTTTTATTCATGTATTGAATCTCACCAAAGGAGAATAACTCATTGAATATTATTAAATGATTGCTTTTACCAAAAATCCTTATGTCTTTTCGAAATGTAATGACTAGAAGAGCTACTGATAATAACGATCCACATAAAAGAGCTGCATAGCCCACTACCATCATACTTACGTGCATCATTAACCACTGGGATTGGAGAGCAGGTACTAATATTGCAGATTGATGCATTTCAGTTAAAAGACCCGAAGTAGCAAAGCCTTGGGTAAAAATAGCACTTGGCGCGGTTATTGCGCTTAAATAATTTTTATGTTTTTTAAAATACGGAACCATATGAATAATCGAGAAACTCCATGAAAGGAAGATTAATGATTCATATAAATCACTTAATGGGAAATGTCGCGAATAAATCCAACGAGTGACTAATAATCCTGTTATACAGAAAAAAGTAGCTATCATGCCCCTTTCTGACGAATCATATAGTCCTACGATTTCATCGACTAATAAGGTTATCAAATAAATTGTAATTACAATTGAAACAATCGAAAAGGAAATATGAGTTAATATATGTTCTAAAGTCGAAAATATCATAAAAATTCTTAAAAAAAAAGGAGGGTACCTCAATTACGGAATGGAAATCAGGAATTGAATTCATTATAGGACTTATTCTATTTCTTTTAGAAGATCTCATGCCGCCACTCGGACTCGAACCGAGATGCTCTAGCACTGCTTCCTAAGAGCAGCGTGTCTACCAATTTCACCATAGCGGCTTGCTAGAAATGATAATAACCTATTTATATTCAATCGTCGAGATTGAAGTAGTCAATTCACTCCAATATTGTTTAGGAAACATTCAAATTGATGAATACAAACCCGTTTAAATAGGGATTTGAACATTCAATAATAGTCCTTATTATCGTTTTAGGATGTCAGTTATATTTAACTTAACAATGGGTTTTCACGTAGTTTATACTCTCCTGGAATGGAACTGTTGTAAAATGAACAAAAAATAGGATTTTTATGGACCACAATTTCAGTACGACATCCAAGGAATTTCTGTAAATATTTGCATAGCTTTGCTTTGTATCCAACGTTAGGATTTTTGGTGTGTCGATAATTTGTGTTAGGATTTAGCAAACCAATTAGGTATTAGGCTGGACATATCATATAACAAAAGAGTTTCAATCTATATCGGAATTGTACCGTACTTAAAAAAAGTCTTTTTAAATAACAAATTCTAATAAAAAAAAAAAATGAAAAACACTATAGAGTTATAAAGATATATATCTTGATCGATTTTACAGTCCAAACATAGGATCTATTTTGGATCACTCAAAATTGACACATTCTTTGTACATAATATCCACCTAAAGAGAAAAAGGGCTTTTATCGATTGGGTTGAAAGCCGGGGTATATATAGTGATTCAGAGAAATAATGATTCCGAAAGTTGCAAAACAAGCTTTAAACTTAATCAATTCGTTTCCGTTGATTTTGACTAAAGATTTTCTATCTGCTCTTCTATAGATATAGAAAGAAGAAAAAATTTATTATTGTAACAAATGGGTCGATGGGGAAAATAAGAATCCCCATCCTGGAAATGATAAAACATACTAAAAAGAAAGGCGAAACTTTGTATCTTGTATTTATTTTTTTTTTTTGTTTGAAACAAAAAAAAAATTTAGAATTCAGTAGACAGAAGAATTCTTATTTCACATACCATAAGAGCGAAGAGAGTTCCATTTCATATTGATCGGTTCAAAACATTAGAGAATGGAAATTTTTATATTATAAACGAAATTAATCCACTTTTCGAGTCAGTCCAATTCAGAACATTTGATTATTTATTTGTATTTGTCGGCACAAAAAAACTTTTTGAATTCCCGGTAGAAAGAGATTTCGCTAATGAAAAAGCTTTTAACGCTGCCCAATACCCCTTCCTTTTCCAAAAATTTTTACGAATACGCTTTTTTGACATAGAAGTACGTTTTTTTGGAACTGCCATTCAAAAATTAAGAGATTACTCATTGCTATAGTTGGATGTGAAAGACATCTATTGTTCAAAACGAATCCTTCTTTACTATTCATTATCTATCTATTTATTCTCTAGATGATACTCCCTTCATAAAAAATCAATATAGATATGTGCAAATTGCATAAAACATTACTAGGGACAAATAAAACAAAAAACCATTTTTTTTTATTCCATACAATATCTGGACGAAAGAATAATTCGTACTGATTGGTGTCTTTATATCCTCATATTCAAATCTATATACATCTATAGAATTCGCTGTGCTATAGAAATCGAATTGGTTGAAGTTGATAAAATAAAGAATCCAAAAGAAAAGGCTTCCATTTATATCTCTGTCTATTTTTGTCGTGCTACATTTATACATGTAATAAAATGCAATGTCTCAAAAACCCAACCTTTACCTAATTAAACTAATAAAATTGAATCTTTGTTTCTATTAATTGGTCAAACTTGAAGAGAGAATA